ATGAATTGACTCACAACACTTACAGCATATGCAATGTCCGGTCGGGTGATTGGTTGGTTGATATACCTTACAATCAGTCTCCTATACACCGTAGCATCAACAAGATCACCATCCATGTCATGAGTCAAACCGTGATTTTGTTCAATAGGAAAGTTACATGGTTTGCATCCCATCATTCAGCTTTTTGATAAAACATCCAGTGCATACTTCCTCTGAGAGAGGAAAATACCACTGTTCGATCTCGCCACTTCGATGCCCAGAAAATACTTAAACTTTCCAAGATCTTTTATATCCAATTTTGCTCTTTGCTGCTTTTTTAGATCTGAGATAGCTTCTGCATCATCCCCAGTAACAACAATGTCATCGACATAAACAATAAGAATCGCTATACCTGAGTTCGTCTTCTTAGTAAAGAGCGAATAGTCCGACGCAGCACGCTTGAAACCAGCTCCTTCAACAGCCTCACTCAAATTTCGCGAACCATGCACGAGGAGCTTGTTTCAAACCATAAATAGCCTTTTTAAGACGACACACCAGGTTGCGATTTCCATCAACCATGAATCCCGGAGGTAGACGCATGTACACTTCTTCTTTCAAGTCCCCCCTTATAGTAAGTTGAAACGCATTCTTCACGTCGAGTTGATGAAGACCCCATCCTTTCACAGCAGCAATGGACAGGATGCATCTGACAGACGTCATTTTGGCAACAGGGGCAAACGTTTCATCATAGTCAACTCCATGCTCCTGGGCATACCCCTTTGCTACAAGTCGAGCCTTATGCCTTTCAATCGACCCATCAGCTAGATACTTGATCTTATACACCCATTTGCAACCAACCGCTTGTTTACCTGCAGGCAACTCAACAAGATCCCAAGTATAATTTTGAATGTTTAACGTTTCAAAAAATGGGAAAAGGCCTTCCGCTCCGGTTTCCCAATCTTTTTCAGGAATTCTGGCGGCGGATCGAGGCCGATCTGCTAACTCACGTGGAGAATCTCAGGAAAACTGGTCAGATGAGGGGCCAATAGTACTTTCCTCACTTGAATTCCAAAAGAGGTCAGTCCCAACCGACTATCTAGATTCAGGCCAATTTCTGTGTGTAATAAACAAATCTCAGCCAACAAGGATTGCCAATAGAATCCAGAGAATCATGGACAGGACTGTTTCGCAGGAACAGGCCGCGTTCATTCGGGAGAAAAATCTTCGCTCAAGCTTAAAGAAGCTGTCCACTCAGCCTACATTGGGAGACAGAGAGACTGGTTCAACTTGACATGGCAAACGCCTATGATCGTTTGAACCACGCGTTCTTATTCATAACTCTCCTCAAATTTTGCTTCTCCCGAGAAATGGTAAACTGGATCAAAGCATTATCAACGGGCCTTGGATTTCCCCATCAACGGCAGACCGTCAGATTTCTTCAAGGCGAGTCGTGGACTCAGGCAAGGATGCCCACTGTCCCCTATTTGTTCATTCTTATCGCAGATTCTATCAGCAAGTATCTGAACCAGGGTATAAGCCTAGGCCAATCAACAGGTGTGAAACTCGCCCCAAATGTTCAAGCAATTAACCACGGACAGTACGCGGATGACATCATTCTCATGGGGGAAGCGAGCGAGTCTGAGGCTAGGTTCTTTAGGCTATAAACCTTTTCTGTGAAGCGGTCAAAATCAATAAGAAAGAGCAAGGTTTTATCCCGCAACTCAGAGGAAACTAGAAGGTTCGGCAAGCTCATTTTTTACTCTAAGGAAGCGATCCAGCACCTTGGAATCCCCATCCATTATAAGGAGTTCAAGAAAAAGGACTGGGTTGAATAAGATTCGAAGAAAGATTCACTGCTGGTCCAACAGATAGATGGTTGTCCTTTGCAGGAAGGGTCAAGCTAATCAAATCGACTCTAACATGCCAGTCTAAAGAGCTTCCCTGCTAGCGATTCCCAAAGGCAAGAAGAATTAAATAAGATGATCAGGAAATGACGGAGGGTGGGAAGTCAGGGCCACGGAGGAAATTATCCCTGGTGAAATGGGAAGAAGTCATTCAACCGAGAGATGCAGGAGGTCTGCATATCAGGAATGGTTTCAGGGCAAGTCAAGCCAAGCAGTACTGGAGACTAATTACGGGGTCTTTGGAAGGAAATTCTACTCAGCAAATATTGCCCTTCGATGAATCCATTGCAAATGGAGCTGGTCTCCGATTTGGAAGAATAGAGCCAGAAGCAGAAATGGATTACCGGGGCGGGGACGAATTCGTGAAATTGCAAACCGCCTCGGAAGAGAACAGCATGACTGGCAGAGCTTATAACACAGAAGTGGAAGAGCAGAATATCTTAACGCTAGCAGAGTTCAGAACAAATGAAGCAAAAAAAAAAAAAACTGAAGCAGAGTTTACAGCTCCCGATTCATCTTGACCCTCAGAACCAGAAGTGACAGAGATGCAGAGATCTTGGAGAGGCCTATGCGGGGGGCGATCTGGAGGAAGAGGAATAAGAAAGAGGAGGAACGCCCGGAAAACAAGATCATTAGCTATAGCAGCAAGGTGAAGGTCATTTCCTTCCTGCACGGCACCCACACAGATCTGAATTGGGGCAGGATCTGGTATCTTTCATGTTCTCCCAAAAGGGACCGAAAGTTCAATGGACCCTCTCTGCAAATCAGAATCGGAAGACTCCATCTCTTCTTCGGCTCGGCTGTACATTCCGTCAGGAAATTTTTGCGCCCCTAACCTAAAGATCAGGATCTAGATCAAATAAGAACCTTACTGCTGAACAAGTGGATCGACCCTGCAAGAGCGGAGGGGCTCCAAAGTACGCTGGCCAAAAGAGTATGGGCAGCGCTACCGGCAATAGTATGCTGGGAGATATGGAAAGAAACCGTCTCATTTGTCAAGAAATGCCAGTCAATCAGAGGAGCTGCCTGCTACAAATCCGGAATGATGTGCGCGATCTGTTGAATAGACTGCCGGAAGGGGGGCAAGATCTGTCCTTCATCAGGAAGGGTGACAGAATCTCTATCCCGGTTCCGACCGGCGAAAGCGGATTCGGCCCTCCGCTGATTCAGGAGCTTGTTCTTTAGTCTCTTATTAGAAGAAGCGGCTGGGGGTCGGAGGCCGGCGGCCGGTAGCTCTAATAGCGAAGAAAAGGCGTGCGGTTCTTCGCTGCGGGCCAGCAGCGCTATAAAGAAAGGGTGCGGGTTCGGCTACAGGCCTAAAAGTTTCACTACTCCCTGGGACTTGCAGACACTCTAGGAACACGAAAAACACAAATATTGAGCTGTATTGCCTTGGGTTCCGCTCCCGTCCCGGGGAGTAATTGAATTGAATTATCGTGGCAATCAAAGACGGGCTTGGGCACACACTTAGAAGCAAGTCCTATGGATCGATCGGGGTTGAGATGAGAAGTGGACCATTCAAAGCAAAGTCCCTCTACGAGCCCTCCCCCTTAGAAGCTTCTAAGTAAGAGTAAGAATCATGGAACAGAGCGTCCTTCCCGAATCTGCATCTGAGCGAGCGGCGAAGACCCCCGCGCGCAGTAGCTGTGAGTCGCACGATCATGATGAGACCTGTGCGTGTGACACGAAAAATCGGGAATTCCATCTCCGGCTCTTCTAATAGCAAGGGATTGCTATGCGGAATCGAAAAATAAATAAGAATAAATCTTCCTATTTGGAGAGATGGACCTCACCTCCCTTTGATACACCACTTCCCAAGCACTCATCCCAAACCTTCTGCCCGGCGGCGTCTAATAAGCGCGTTCTTTCACCTCTTCGCAAGCGCAACCCCTCTGCCTACCCAGCTCGGGCTAGCTCAGCTCTCCGCTCTTGCTTGATAAGACCGGCAATAGCTCTTGGCTTGTCGGCAGGCAGCAAGCAAGAGCTCAGTGTTCTCGCGTAAGCTACCCTTCCTTCGAAGACCTCTAAATGCCCTTAACCCCAGGGAGGTCTTCGAAGGAAGGGTAGGAAGACAGAGCAGCAGCCCATAGGGAACAAGGCTAGGGAAGTCACCTTAATAGGTCCCAGTAGCTCGTAGTATTCCAGATTTCCGATCAGAAAACCACCCCCTCAAATTCAAGGGATCGAGGTCGACTTGGGCCCTATTCATCAATCTATCTTATGCTATATAGAGCATGGGCCACTCCCTTTCGGACCGGGGCCGACTCTCCCTTGTCGAATCTCTCTAAGTCCTGGTCCCTGCTTCGGTTTCATTCAACCTTCGCCCGCCCGCCACCAGTCTCCAGTGGATTAGAGTTGTAATGGAGGGGAGAAGTTTTAGGCCAGAAATTGAGCGCAATTTTGTGTAAGACGTGAATCTAGTGTACTTTGACTTGTGTATGACAAATGCTAAGACTAGATTACACAAGCCCTTGTGTAAGACTCTGTGTACACAAGCTTTAGATTGCGTACATATTTTGATTGCTTGTCTAATCCCTTACGTCAGCTATTTTTTTAATCCTTTCTGACGAGGTTTTTCTTGTGCTTGCTGACGAAACAAAGGTATACTTCCCCCTTGCTTGTAGGAATTAGACTCCTATTCAGAGATTGTGTATGCAACTTCATAGGAATGTTGTCTTGTAGCCGAAGTCCAGAGAACTCCCTCTGTTGTGACTTAATCAGATCTTCCCAAGACACTTTCCATGTTCATAAAGAACCTTAAGCCTTTGAAGGGACACGGTTGATGAGAACAAGGAACCGATCATTATTTTTGGTTTGGTACTTTAGAAATTGACCTTGATTCCCGATCTAATTCTTGCTCATCTACCTCCACTCCCTCATCGGCTTGAGTCATTCATTGAAACCTCTTGGCTTTGTCGCTGTGGAAGGTCTACATCTCTATTGCTCTTCCTTATTGGTTCCTTCTACCTCCAAAAGTACGGCAGAGTCTGTCGATGGCCTTCCTAAAACCAATTTGTGCCAGTAGTATGGTAGCCATGTGATTGGTATAAGCCGATAAGACATGTTTAATAAGTAGTTGTCTGCCACTGAGGCTAAGCCATGAATGACTCCTTTTGACTGCATTTTTTCCTGGTTTCGTTGCGCCCCTTCCAACTAGTTATAGATTGACGGTATATGGGACCAAGCCAAGTAAGTCCATAGATCATCTGTTAATCCTTCTTTGAATCCCAGTTGTCTTAGTATCCGTCGTCGTCTGGGGTTTGTAACATGACCAATTTATACAAAAGTGTTGTTCTTGTTGACAATTTCCCCCGGGGCTTTAAGGAAAACATTAAATACCGTTTTGAAGCCTCGAACAGTATCTCTATCTGGCTTTGTTATTATTAAAGTGTCATCTGCAAACTGTGAGATAAGTGGTGCCATGGTTCCTGGAGAGATCTGAATGCCCTGCGGTTGTCCCTCTTGGAAGCTATGTTTGAGCAGTCGATTTCATGTCTCTGCAACCAGCCAGTAAGTAGAGATATGGAGAGAGGGGACAGCCTTGTCGCAGACCTTTGTTTGGTTCCTTTTATGAACCCCACTGGTCGTCCATGGATCATTGGTGCTATCCATTGTATATAAATACACTATCGTACCCTACTCTGCAAATCCCATTTTCCTTAAGCATATAGAAACCCATGATTAACATTGTCATATGCTGGGTTTGGCGAGTTTAGTGATCATGGCTGGCTCACCTGATCTATCAGCTGAGTGGTAAGCCTCCTTGGGATAATCATAAATTTATCTTCCTATCCAAATGAGATTAGGAAGGCGCCCTTTTTAAAGAGCCAGCGTGTCTTTCAATCTATTGGCAATTACCTTAGTCATTCTCTTATACAGTGTAGTCCCCATAGCAATGTAGGGAAACCTCCGGCTGGATTGAATCCCTATCGCTTAAGGCAAGTCAAGGCAAGGGGCCAGGCTTACAGCTAGCTCTTAGTGCTTCAGGCTAAACGGAAGAAGGTCGGGCCCCTGACTTCACGCTCGCGGCGGCCCGGTTCTGAAAGCAATGGGTGGGTTTCGTGTTTGATCAGAGGTAGAGTAGCCGCGCCTTTCGCTATGGGTTTTTCTCATACTCAATATGTTTGAAGAGATAGAATTCGCGAATGCGAAGGGCTTACTCATAACATAAGGAAAACTCCATAGAGGATGTCACTCTTTTGATTCGATTCATACAGCATATATGGGAGTTAGGCTTTCTATTGGATAGTGGTAAGGGCAACTATGGGAGGGGGCAAGAAGGGAAGATTCTCTGATCAACCGACTACCGAAAAAAGGATTTGTCTACGCCCTTCCCACGTCAAGGCCAAGAGTACCAGCACACGGAAAAAGAACTTCAGGACTTTCTTTATGAATCAGCACTTTCCCTATCAGCCAAAAGCGGTAGTGATTCAGTGGCGGCGAAAAAGAGAGGGGCTCGCTAACCATAAGTGGAAGTCTAACCCGACAGCACTTGCTCAAAAGCAACAAGCAGAAAGCAGAAAGCAAAAGCTAAAGGGAATGTCTAAATCTCAAGCCGGAAGCGCAACGCACTCTCTAACGGCACCTACGAACCGCTAAAGAAAGAGTACCAGCACCCGCAACAGAAGGAGTTTCAGTGAAAAGCTTGAAAGAGAAATCAATCAATCACGACCTGCAATCCACAACCTAAACCAATCACAACTTCCTATCGACAACCTTCCCGTACCGCCGCGGTTAGAGTTCCGACTTTCACTTACCAGACCGTCTCGTTACGTAGGCACCATAGGTGGAGCTGGAAGGAACGGAACAAGAGAAAAAGCAAGGAGTTTTCTCTAAGCTGCCCTCCTACTGGTCTGGTCTCTGTTCTCAGGTCTCGCTTTCACTTTACAGAGCTTGAAATCACTTGCAAAAGAGTTCCTACTTACGGCTTTAGCTTGACTTTAATTTTCTTCTTATTGACGACTTTCACTACGGCCTGCACTTGACCTACAAAGCACTCTCTAAGCTAAGCCGCTCTAACGTCTCTCGAAAGGATTCTCTGATCCACCGCTAACCAAACGGAAAGAAGCAAAAGTTTCAGTCTTTCTTCTGATCCTTGCCTCCGCGCCTTACGCACGTAACGCAAAGAAGGAGTTGATGTCTGATCCACTAGCTCCTGCGCCCGTAACAATCACAAGTAGTCGTGGGTGGTAGGGTAGGGTGTTTGGTTAATCAAAGCCCGTAGGGTTGGTTTGGCCTCTGTCTAATCCCGTATCTGCTCCCTAACGCTATCCCCAACCCTTCCTTCATCTTTAAAGATTGAATTGAACCTAGCTCGCCCTAGAGTACTGAGACCGCCTACCGGAAAAATAAACACTTTCTATCCTGATCCGCCTGCACAAAAGAACAAAAGCCCGTAACCAGGGATATTTTTTTTTCTTCCACCTGCGCCCTGAACCGCTTGCTTCCAGGAACGGAAAGAAACTCTTTGATTGCCACCAGGCCTGGAGCTGGACTGACTGTCCTAACGTGACGGAACGGAAGGAGTTTCTTTATGATCCGCTTGCCACCTGGAACTGAACTAGCGAAAACCGTTTTCTTTCTCTGATCCGCCTTCCCGAGAGTACCGCCTACCTGACTTGCCTACCAGACGAGCTAACCTAACGAGCAACACTGACGAGCTTACTTGAACGAGCCTACCTCACGAGCGCCTATCTCACTGGCTTGACTAACAGCACCTTCCTTTGGCTCTGTTGACTGGCCTGCCTCATGCGCCCGGCACCAAGAAAAGGAATGTTTTTCTCTACCACCTGAACTGGCAACACGGACCTCACCTGTTCGCCGCCCTGTCTCGGGTCTCTGTCAAGTGAGACCCTTCCCACGGGCTAACAACGGGAAGAGGGAATTTGTCTTTCAACCACCAGCCCCTGACCCGACCGCACGAAAAGAAAGAATGTTTCACTTTCACGCCTGCACTTGAGCTAGAAGCCGAAAGCCCTTAACTGCTTCTGCTCGCTACCGGAACGAAAGGGATAGTTTCATTTTCAAAAGCCGCTTGACCTGCGCCCGAAAGAGAAGGACTGAAAAGAAGGAGTTTATCTCTGAGCCGCTTGCAACTGAGCAATGAAAGAACAAATAAGCCTTACTAATGAAATATTGCTCTGTTTCTGACTTAAAGGCCTTTGACTTGGCTTGAAGGTTTCGAAAAAAGAAAAAAAAAGCTCTTGTTGGCGAATTTAACTCTGCGGCTTGCCCGTTAAAAGCCCTCTCTAAGCCCTCTAAAACGCTCAAGAAGCCCCTCTGCCCTTTTGAGCGAGTGGTGCGAGCGTGCGAGAGGAGAGAACGAGCCCAGTACGCCCCTCTTGGAAAAAGCGAATAACCTGACAACCTTGAGTAAGGGCCTGAGGAACTTGACTCGCAACAGAACTTACAGAACTGACTTCACGAAACTGCCTAGATAAAAGACACAGAAGGAGTTTATTCAAAGTCCACCTGCGCCTACCTGAAAGAGCAACTGCTACCGCCTTCCACTCGAAACAGGACTTCTCTTCCCTAAGTATCTAACCCGAACAAGAACACTTTTTCTACGCCTATTACGTAAGGGCCCTCCACCCGGGCTTAGAGGAACGAACTCTCTGATCAGCCTCCCGCAAGACAAAGTGATTTGACTTCGGTGCCTGAAAGAGTAGATTCTACGAGTAGACTGAACTAGCAACCTGCTCCTCTACTTCCGCTACCGGCCCTTGAACCTTCCTGTCCTTTGGGGCTTGGGAGTCATAGCCGACTTCCTTTCTCTCTGTACCACCGCCTACTCCGGAAAAAAAAATTCAATCTATCTGAACAAATGAGCGGAAAGAGTAGATTCTACGACGAGACCAAAGCCGCTAGCTACCGTGCCCGGTACTTCACTAGCTACCTTCTCTGCTCGGCTTGCTTTCTCGGTATCGAAAGTGGAAGTCGATCCCGCCAACACGAAACAGAGATTTGTTAACCTAGGTACTTTCACCCCCTACTAATAAAAGGCCCCTTACAAAAAAAAAGAGGAAAGAGGCTTTCATCTACGAGCCTCCCTAACTAGCTAAACTGACAAGCTTACCAAAACCACCTGAACTAGCTAAAGCCGAGACAGCTAGAGCAGAAAGGAAATTCTTTTGATCCACCGCCTAGCTTACTGCCTTGACTTTATGAACTTACTTTCTGGCTCGAGTGACTGCTAAGTCTAATCCAAGCGCTTCCCGCGTAGGCCCGGAATAAGGAATTTATTCCTGATCCCCGGAACCAGAAAAAGGTTCGATGATCAAAGAAAGCCGTCTTCCCGAAAGCACTTTTCTAATCAAGCATGCTTAAAACCTTCAATACCTTCCCCTTCCCCTTGACTTACTGAGGGAGGGGAGGGGCTCGCTTCCTTCTAATCTTTAGGGCTTGACTTACTGAACTTACCGCCTTCCCGTAACTCGCTACAAGAAGAGTTTCCCTTGAGGAGAGATTTCTCTTTGCTTTTATCGACCAAGCCAAGCCGAAAGACAGATCTCATCACAGCACCCGAAAAGCAGGGAAGGGAAACGCTTACCGAACATGCCCGGCCCTAACTGAGTTAATTGATCAATCACCACCGCTACTTTGACTCTCGAACAGAAGAGAAAAGACGTAAGAAGCGGAACATTTCATATAAGCAATCACCTATGCCCTAACAGCTTCACCGAGTCTACCTTTAGAGCGACTTGCCCTCGAGTACAGGCTAACCAAAAGCTACAAGCGCCCAGTTCGGCTATGTATGTCCAAGCACACAAGCAACGAAGTCGGGTGGTGGTCTGTAGGTCGGTCTTATAGGATATCTGGCAATCCAACAACAACGGCAGATAATTGGAACATGAAAATCACATTGGCGCATTAGCGGCCGGGAAGAAAGTCACTCATAGGGCTTGTCTACTTAGATAGGCACAATAGAAAGAAAGGACTAAAATCCTTAGTTCCCATGGCACCAGTTGATGGTAGGCGAGGATGGAGATCAAACAAGGGCATCTTCACAGAGTGAACCCCTTTATCCCCATCTGCAGGGGCGCTCTACTACATTGGCGAAGGCTTTGAGTCTGGGGGAAGCTTACCTCACGATTTCACACTAAACGAATCCTACTGTTGGCGCAGTTACGGCCGGGAAGCAATTCACTCATAGTCCTGGCTTCGAACACATTAATAAGTTAATAAGGAAGAGCCCACACCTACTCAGGATATCTAGTCTCATAGGAGACGAGCATAGCTACTCGGGCAGGGTAAGCTACCTTCCTTACTCAAATACCAGTTACTTAAGGTAGCTTGCTCCTAAAAGCAGGAACGAGACAACCCCGGGGAACCTCCGACTGCACATGAGTTCCATAGCACTAGCTGCCTAAACTCAACAGCCAAGAACTGCTACCATGGCTTTCATAGCTTACTACTAGCTACTTAGCTACTAGGCTCGGAAGCAAACTCACTTGTTGAGCTAGGAGCGACCTTAAGGTATGAGGCTTATTCCCGTTAACAAACAAACTCCCGGCGGGAAGGCAAAGAAAGGTTTAAGAATTCCTCAATAAAGGACGGAAGAGAGGACTCGGTTAGCTTAGCTCATATTCATCTTGGAAAGGGCGGAACTTAGCCCATTCCTGCTTGTTGATCCCCTTTTTCCCTTCAAAAACTTACTTGATTGGTTCAACTTGATTATAAGTACTCATTTTAGTGGTTTTCGGATCACATTCATGAGACAGAACTGCTTGTCATCAGGCTCCATTGAGATGATAAAGCATAGTGAAATCGAAGAGTTCAATCAGAGGTTAGGTTCCCCGCCCCAACTCTTGCAATTGAGTGGACTTCTTAGAAGAATCAGCCTTTCCAGTCCGAACCCCAATATGGTGAATTCCTTGCCCAAGTGAGCACAAGCCCAGGAGCTCACTCAATTCCTAGTGAGAAAGAGGACGTAGGTAGGGTTAGCTCTCACTTCTTCTAAATGGGCTCACGGGAAAGCAGCCTTCCTTCTTGATTGAGCTGAGCTGGAAGACCGGGAAAGGTAGGATATTTAAACCAGATGAGGAGGGTCTTGCTTTGGAAGGCCAGGCCACCCCATTCCGAAGCAATGGAAAGAGAATCGATAGACTGAGATCTGATCATCGTCTGCATCTGCTCAAGACCTACTTGGTTTGGTAAACAGGGATCGGTCAGCCTTCTTTTCCATTCTTTTCAGACAAGACAATTGGATCACATTTGAAAGACAGATAAAAGGCGACTTCGGGGAGAGATCCACCTTGATTGGTGTGACCTGATTATGAGTACACAGATTGATTGGTTTTCACAGCTGAGAACTAGAATGAGACGAAACTGCTTAAATAGAGTTGTTGAGCTGACCCAGGTCTCAAAGCAAAGGTGGAAGATTAGTCCAATCGGTCAACCGAAAGCGGCAGGTCAAAGGTTGGATTCGGTCCAAGTGGAAAGGAAAAGGTAGCCTCTTCGTCCACAGGTTCAACCAAGGAGGTGAGATCCGCTTTTTCTCTCTTTTGGTCAGCTGCACTTTCTGGTCTCAAGATCAAAGGATCGTGGGAGCGTAGGATTTTGAAAGACTAAAATCGAACTCTGAATCCAACGCATGGAAAGGTATGAGAACCCACAGGTCAAAGACTGGATTGGTGGAACCGAGTTCTTTTCCTATCCGTGGCACGAGAAGACGCCGATGAGGGTGGGTTGAGATCTGGTAGCTTCCTCTTCTGCGCGAGAAGATTCAATCTATGTTTTTCGGAAATGCCTCTATGGCATTTTAGTTGATGTGACTCCCTTAGGCGCCTGATCCTCGCCTTTATGAGACCTCCTCCGAGGTCAAGTCAGACAAATGGGTATTGTCAAGCATACAAGTACAAGCCATCAAAGCTAGGCCATCTAAGCTAAGAGAAAGGATCTACGAAGAAAGTACAAAGGTAGAAGCCTAGACTGAAAGCCACAGGAAGAACTCATTTCATAGATGGATAATGAAACCTACAGCTTCTTTCTCCAGCAGTTATTTCCCAAGGCTTGGTTCGGTTTGCTGGAAAGAAATGGATCACCCGTCTTTGTACGGAAAGTTGGTTTTTATCCCTACAAGCCCAGGTTCTAGGCGTAGAGGTAGAAGGGGCTTCGCTTTCTTTAGTATAGAACTGGATCACCTTTGCCCGACCTAGAGGTGAGGTAAGGTGCCGACAACACAAGCCAAGGCTTTTGGATTGGAAGTCTCTCGAAAAGATTCTCTGGCCATTTCTGTCTATCAAAATCTTGAGTTTTAGGCATCGAAGGTCCCCGGACCGAAGGATCAGATTTAGCCGGTTTCAGCCTAAGAAGAATAAGGATTGATTTCCAGTCTGAACCCCAAGATTGGGAATTCCTTCCCCAAGGCCTAAGTGGAGCCATTCCTCGGCTATTCCTATTAGCAGGTTTACAAAGTCCCCAACTGATTGTGTAGCATAAAGGCTTGGCTTGCTACCAGAATGGGTCTTTCTTCTTCCTCCTAGTCCTATTAGCAACCGATCAACCTCTCTTTGTCACCAACGTCACCAACCTCTTTTCGAACAACCCCTTATTGTCAAACCTGTTAGCTCGGTTCGGTATGGAATTCTGAAACCGCTTCCCTCCATTCCCAAGTCATGGGAGAAGTTCGTCCCGCGCCTCCAGGAACTGCAATTGAGTTCTAATTGTCTATTTCCAATTGATCTGAAATCAAATCTGAAATCTCATTCTAATTCAGATTTTGTCTCTTCCGATTGATCAGACAAGCTGGTTGAAGAATTTATCCCACCCGGATGGAGAGACCAATGCTCGAACTCAACTGCTTGATGACCTCGGCTTGATGCCAAAACCAAAGACTTTCCTCCAGGTTGATCTTTAAAGTAGCTCCAACTAATCACTGAACTATTGGCAGAACGCCTACTGAAATTCACCGAGTTCGCTCTGTCAGCTGCATCGGATGAGTCCGACAGCAACCCTTCTTTATCTACTAGACCAGTTGGAAAAGCAAAAGCCAAAAACAATGGACTTTCTAAGCTCGATGTGGCAACAGGAGTTTCGGGATGGTTAACCCTGGGGCACCTTGCTACGTAAGGTTTAGAACCCAATAGAATGCATTAGCACCAATTAGATGGAGCTAGGCGAATGGAGAAGAATAGATATCTTATGTTTAGGACTCCCCATGATCTTCCTTACCTAACTGGTAGTTGCATAAAGAAGTGTACTAAATCCGCGTTATCCTTATCTTTCATCTTCCCTGAGGGGATCTATTAAGCCTTTAAACTGGCCTTTCAAGAGGTTAAGCTACTGATCTTCGACCAACCTAGCTTGGGGGAAGCCCCAAAACACCCATTCGCATAGCTACCAGAAAGAGAGTGCTAGATCTAAGGGGTTCTCATTGGTTATAATTCATTCTAGCGATCTTCGACCACCCTACAGTTATTACATTCCTTAGGGGAAAGCCCTTTCACCCGAACCACGCCTTTCTTTTATTTAAACAGTCTATCCGCCTCCCTTCTACTAAGATATATGCTTTTTGATGCGCTTCTTTCTTTGACAGTCACACTCGTCCTCAGAGGTAGAACTCAAGGCATCATTAGTGATTGAACCCTGCAGGACAAAGTCACACTTTCTTTATAGACACATTCCTGTGGGTTCAGGTTGAATGCCTCTTGACTTGGAACTTCCTCTTTCCTTGAACTTTTCTACTTTTGGGAAATCGGGAATCTTTGAACAGATAGCCCGGTAAATCAGACAATCTGGGGACAGGTTATGGCACCATAATTGTCTGCTAACTCAGAAAGCTACTCGGAGAGGAAAGGGAGGCCCCTAGCTCCTTCCTTGTCTGCCATGGCGGGCAGGGGAAGCATCCTGCCTTTAAGAGCTACCAGGCAATGAAGGAAGCTAGTGCTAGTCCTAACAAGAAGAGAGATTCTTCCTCCTACTCGGCTCGTGGCTTAGCATCCAGATTGAGTTGGCTACTTCCCTCAGGAAACAAATTCTATTAGGGAGCTCCCTAGGAGAAAGATACCCTAGGATATTTAAACCATGGTAGCAACGCCCATAGGGGGGGAAGCAAGAACCCTTAAAGAACTAAAAGCACAGTCAAGGAATTAGGCTTAGGCACTCTGACTTTAGCTCCCAAAGAGAAGACAATCTGGGGATCATTTGTGTGCATAAGATTGTCTGATTATGGTACTAAGATTGTCTGCTACTAGGATAGCTACTCGGAGAGGAATCAAAACAACAAAATGCATGATCGGACTATGGTGCTTATGTCCTCGCTTTACTAGCTACCTTATAGCTACTAGTAGCACGGGGAAGAAACCTGACTTCAAGAGCTACAAGCGAAGGCAGGGGATTACGCTTAGAGTTATTGTCCGTCTTACTAGCTTCTATTACTTGAAGTCTCTGCTCAGGCATTTATATACACAATAGAATATGCCAACAAGACATAAGAGCTCCCAGAGGCAATGCATATCTCTTTTATCGGTAGCAGCTCTTGATCTCTCCTAGGTATCAGACTCAGGGATTCTTTAAACAAGCAGAGATGCGCTCCTAAGGCAAAAAAGAGATAGCTAGATAGTTGTCCTTCTTATGGGTGCTATCTTGTGAAAAACATAACAGCAAGAATACCTTCTTAGAAAGATACTACCCATAGACTAGAGTGAATCATACAGAGGCAGAAGCCGAGCAAGGAGGAATTGCTTAAGTGATGATTGAGCACTCAACGGTCAGTAGTCATACGTAGCTAACAGCCAAGACTACTTCCCTATCTGTAGTTAGGAAGAGGGACCTTTCCTAGCTATTACCTCTTTAGCTGCCAGATTGAGTTAGCTACTTCCCTCAGGAAACAAATTCTAGCTATCAAAAGAGAAAGAGCCCTCCTACCTTCAGGCTACACAGGGGGTCAACAGAGGAAAAAGAATCACCTAGAAAGGCGGTCTGCTCTTAGGGCTTCTTGCCAGGAGGAGGAAGATGCAGGGCCACTTCCGGACAAAGCGGCCGTTCACGGAGGTTGTTGTAGTTTTCGTAGTTGCTTGTAGTTTTTTTTTTTTTGAAAGAGAGATGGGGTTGGTGTTAAGTGTACTAAGGTACAATACGAGATCTAATTAGAATATCGAATGGATGATGAACTTCACTCACTCGCATGCTCATGAAGTAGCTCGCTTGTTAGTCGTTTCTATCCCAAAAGTGGGGCTCTGGGGGTGAAGGCAGGGTGCTAGGGATTGTTCATGTAGATTGGTTTCAGTTCACTTTCATTCGACTGGACTGAGCGAGCGAATGTGTCTTTGAAGCCTGTCTCTCGTCATGCTCTTGAAGTCAATAGTTCTAGTTAGTAGGGGAGGGCCCAGGTTCTCACTATATGTGTAGACGGGTAGGATTCCGTTCCGAGCCAAACACTTGGTGAGATGGATAGAGCAGGACGATTGGCGGATTATTAGACCCATTCCTCGTGTTTGACGTCTAGGTACTTGAAGTAAGGGAGGAATCGTCTTTGTTATTGTTTAATTCGATCTGCTCATGGCACTGAACTGAACTCCTGAACTTCCAGCGTGGGAGGAATATTTGCTTTGTAATTGTCACATTTGCCTAAGAAATGGCACTTATTGGTTCGAACTGGTTATGCAACCCTATTTCGGCTGTTTTCCCTTCCCTTTTCATCAATGACAACTGGAACAAAAGAATAGGAGTAGTTTTACGGGTTAACTGCCCTTAGTATGAATGAGTTAGCACCAGGAGCTTGATTAGGAGAATACAGATTAACAGGTTAACGGAGCTTAACTGCTCTTCCTAGGATTCTTATTATAAATGATAACTAGGAGAACACACAAAGAAGAGTAATTAGTTTGCTGGGTTAACAGCAATAAGTATGATAGGAATTGGGCAAAAGGGGGACTCAAAAGATGAATTCATCTTTTGTGCCCGGTGCAATCTCCTAGATAGAGGGATTGCGGTTGTTCACTCAAGGCAAGGGGAGCCAAATGAGAACTAGAATCCTTCGCACTGCACTAGCTCGGGCTGAGACCGAACTGAACTTCAGCAGAAAGGAAACCTCACCCAGTAGGAATGCCTGAAGGAAAGGTAGCCCCGAGGCCTTCTCGATCAAGTTCTTTGTTCACGCGCATTCCTTGATTCTGGTGACCAATTGAATATGGGAGAAGGTCTTGTTCTATCCTGAGAGAGAGGGGACAACCAGACAACAGAACTGCTTTTCGATTTCTTCTTTTGGTAGAATGGAAATATTTAATTTTACTTCGGGGTTTATGCACGTTTCTGAATGAGCTAGCTCTTTCCACGCATTGGCACAACAAAAGAAAAGGCATTGGCAGAAATGGAATAATTAAAAAAAAAAAAAAAGACAAAGCGCATCTAAATCGAATGCCATTCTGAATGAGAGTATGCTGACGCTAAATCTTCAAAAAAAAAAGAATCACACCTGCGAGTTGTTTGAGTTTGAAATGTAATTTCCCGAAGGCTACTCCTTAGATCGTGAACTTGGGCTTATGTAGGGGAGCCCCCCGTCTCCATCTCTGCCGTATTGAAACTATTCGAAAGGCATTGTTCATCGATAGGCTTCATAATATATTCATATGAATCACAACATAAGATTGACATGGGAACCGGTTAGCTCTTCATAGTAGTATTCTCTTTCAGAGCCTGGCTTTGTCACTCAAAGTAACCTACTCGAGCTTCGCCCTTTGTATATAAAGGCCTTCCCTGTCAGAAAAGAGGTCAGCTAGCCTTTCCGTCCAAAACACCATTGCCTTACTTCCCTTTGATTCAAGCCCTAAGCTCGAAGTCAAGGTATTATTCATATATTTTTTTTTTAATGAGTTCCGGGGCGGATGGAATGGGCAGACGAGTTGGTTCGGTTGTTTCGAGACCAAATAAAGGGCATAGTTACCCGCGGAAGAGGAAAGACGATTTTGAATCATACATTATAACGATAGCAGATGAGAGAAGCTAGTTATCCTAGACTAGATCGGACGAAGGTTGAAAGAATGATTCGGGGTCAGAGGAAGGGGGCAGCATTCAACCTTTCCTCTATCTATGATTGGGAATTCCTCCAGTGAGTAGAAGTCCCCGGAAAGGTAGATGGGATAAAGGATAAAGGTCTCACTCTGCCAAACCAAAGATTCGGGATTACCCTTTCATCGATTGGGATCAAACAAAAGTAGAATCATTTAGAAAGGCCGGGATTTTCGCTTAAAGCCGATTTCCAACCTGTGACTGAGAAAACTAGATGAATCAAGGTTCGAGGACTGACCGGGCGATGAAGTCAGCCCAGCCTTTCGGGTTTAAGGAGATTGGAGGAAAGTACTTACTAATTTATGCCTGGCCGCAGGAAGAGCCAACTGGTCTCTCGATCCAGAACAACTAGGAGGCGAGCGGCCCCTTTCTCTCAAAGTCTTTTGGCACATAATCGTCAGCTACTATGGATTTCAGGGTTTTCCCCTATGGATTGACTCAGAAAAGAAGAAAGAGGCGCAGACCAAGGTTTGGGGTATGAACAGAGCAAAGTGACTAAATGAGTTCAATCAAAGAGAGAGAGGTCTTTTCACCCTAGATTTGAGCACTTGATTTCGGCAGTTGGACAAATCGACTGTGCCGAATCGAGTGTTGCTGTGGAACTCAATCCAGCTGTCTTTCTTTATGAAGGCAGCTTTCTTCATTCGCCCCAGTTCGAGATTGTGGATCGGAAGCAGCAGCCTTTTGTTTCAGACTTTCCTACAGATTCAGCTGGATGCCTTCCTTCCTTGTTGAGAGACAGAACCCAAGACCGATGAGAAGATGGATGAACTTCTTGCTTGCCTGCCACTCCTCTGAACTTCGCTACCTTACTATCGTTTTTTAAAGTTGAATGAAAGTCGATATTTTACTTTTTCTTTAAAAAAAGCTACGGCTTACAAAATAAAGGCTTTTTTCTATCGTTTTCCCAGGACGTAATCACCTATGAGATGGCTTTCACAGGGCTTCTTGCTACAGAGAGATTGCCGTAGACAGCTTATTAAGGGAATGCTATCTTTAGCTCCTAGTAAGGCGCATCCCTTTGATTGCTTCCTTACTCATAAGAAAATTAGAAATACAACAGGACTCTAAAGTCAGGAATAGCGATCTGGCTTAGCTCATTCACTCCTAAACTCATGAAATCAGGAAGACCCGAACTCGGAAAGACCTTAACTCACTTCAACAACTGGCTTAGAGCGATTGGACAGCTTTAATAAATTCCTTGCTTCACTTCTGAAGTCATGAACTCAGGAACTGGCTTTCAGAAACACCTGAACTTACTAATTGAATTCTAAAAAAAAGCGAGTCTGCAGCCCGTGGAAAGCGAGTCTCCTAAACGAACCCGCGGGAACAATTATCATTGCCTTACTTTACTCTTTTAGCTTATAGGATTCCTAGCTCTAATCAATAGGTAAAATGGGGATTAGAGCCTTGCTCCTTCTATCTCCTTAGGGTGGTCGTAGATCAGAAGACTCGCTCTAGATCTTCATTTGCTTCTGCTCATAGGATAGCACCTTCAGGAAGTTCCTATTAAAGAAGGGGACTATTACAGGATGCTTTGCATACAGACTAGTTGCATCCCTTAGATGGCTGCCTTCTACTTACAGAAGGACTCACTCTAGGAAAGGATTCATACCCAGACTAGTCCTACCTCTGCTTCTAATGCTCGAACTCTTGTTGGAGTCCGAGCTCAAAGGACTAGGCTTGCAGACACTTCCTACTCCCTAAGAAGAGTGCTTAGGAAAGGAGGATCTATTTCTTTAAAGGAAGGAATCGATTCCTTTATAGTAGAAGGGGCTAGCCTGCCTTGAACTTGAAGTAGGTCTCTCCTATATCTGATAGCTTTCACTGGGGGCGCCACATAACCCGTTAATTGATTTCTCAATTAGCCTAGCCCATTGATAGGGCTTTCAAATGAAGCGGGCTGGCCACCGGGGAGCCCAGTAGCATACCACCACCATTTCAGTGGCTAGACCACCTTCAATTATGAGGTCGAGGGAGAAGGCCGCCGAAACTAGATTGAAAAGTTTTAGAACATTCTTCATGCTTCTGTTTCAGGTGAGTCACATCTATCTCATGACAACCCCTAAAGATATGACGTATTGAACTGGGAGATTTTTTTTTTCTGGGCAAAAACAACATGAATTCTAGTTCATTCATACATATCGTATAAGTAGATGCGGAGTGAGAAAGAAAACAATGCATATAAAATAAAAGCCTTAGGTGAAGTCACCAAAGTTTTCAGATAGAACTTCAGTTAAGAATGACTAGGCGTAAAGGGGTGTCGAACCGGCAAGTGCAAGTGAATGATAACGACCAGGAGGTGGGCTTGGAATTCTACATCCTTCAAAGAAAGAATAGCTCACTGGTCTAGCTCCATAGAATTAGAATAGCCTGCGGTGGCCTATTCTATTTATTGAAGGATACGGGCTGAAATGCGAAAAGCAAATAGGAATTAAAGAAATGCGCCGGTTGGAGAGGAGTTAGGAGTGGGCCGTATCTAATCATGACCGGAAGCGGGAGATATCGGTTCCTTCGGACCCTAACCTCAGAGGTAGGTCATCTCTATCACACACATAACACGAATTGATGCATCTTCGCACACATGTCATTGTCATTACATAATAGAGCATACACTCGACCGCAAGGAGAAGTTAGAATACGATTAAGAAGCGGGTAAGGAGAGGAACTTTTGAATTAATTAGCGGGAGAATGAAGCCGAGACCTGTGAACGGTCGGAGATCGACCTTTTAAATAAGACATTGATCGGGCCGCGATACGTTGAGAGAAATAGCCGCCGCCCCGCTTTTGACCCGGCGGTTGGTTTCATAGAAAAACCCGTCTTTATGCTGTCGACTAGCGCCGGGGGTCATGTTTCTATTCAATAAATCTCAACTCTGCATGTTCCATGTGGACTAGCATTCCGTCCTATTTTTACTCCTATTTCTTACTCTTGGCGCCTCCCCCGAGTCCTCGACCGGTCGAGCCGCGTCATGAGACCTGAAGTGGGGGCCTCCCCTCTCCCGAACAAGAGGGGAAAGAGCCGAACCACAACCTACCTTCTAATTAATAATGCATTTCTGCGCCCGACCTACCCCTTTTTCGAGTGAATGGATCCAGTGTGCGTAAGATAGTGTGAAGAGTGGATTCGGAGGTTGAATCTTCATTCTCCTCTCCGTCTGCCTTTTCAAAAGAATTTTAAGGGTTTTTAGAAAGGTCTTAATAGGCTCATTAAGAAATTAATGTGACGGGAGTTGTTTGAACTCCGATAATAGACGACGTTATTACGTAGATAATAGACAAGGAGAATTCCACGATCAATTCAATCGAAACCTTCCCCTACCCCAACCGTTCCCATTCACAGGTAGGTGGGCGTGAGAAAGAGAAAGAAAAGAAGAAACCACCTTCGATCTCAACCGATGGAATGAGTTGGGGTAGAGTGGGGGCCCACGCTCCTAAGATTGAAGGTTCGACGCTTACCCCTACCTATTTATCGGCCCGAGCAATAGAAAGAAATGCAGGCAAAGATCAACCGGACCCAGAAGAGTTGCTTGGAGTCCTTATCCGAGTAGGCCAGTAGGCCTTTTGAACGCGCGAGACACCAACGACTCCTATTTGTTGTTCCCACCCACCCTTCAGTAAACAGTAGGATTCCTCGGGAGAAGAAAAGTATCAATGAGAGACCGGCAATAGCTCATATCTTCTTTTCTCTAGTTTGAGAGACAAGATATTTCCTTCATTACAGCTATTCTTCCTATTCTACTGAACACCTCCCTACGGTCGGGCATGAATAATGAAGACACACATCATAAAATTCTTATTTCTTACGACCGGAACATATCAAAGTGAAATATTCGGGTCCGAAGGTCTGAAAGCAGTGAGATGTGGGTGGACCCCTTCCCTTCCCATTCCTAGCTGGATGTTCGGAGTCGACATCGTGCCTGTTGATCAGGATTTTCTTTGCTTCCCAATCTCCTCCGCTTACCAATCCTCTTTGCTCCCCAGCCTTAGGGGAGGAATTCATTTAGATCAATTAGCTATAGATTCGCTGGAAACGGCTAGGCTCCCGGATATCCAACGCTTAATTCAACTAGATCTATCGAGCGGGCGATAGTAGAGATAGTTGCTTCGATTCCGCTCGTCTAGGGACGTGGTAAAGCTGGGAGAAAAAACAAGAGTCGGGCGGGGGCATGAACTAAATAAGATATCTCTTGTGCGCCCCCTGAAAACTCTCCCCGGATTAGTGGTGTATTGATACCCGAACCTACCTCTATCTGTTCCGCCGATCCCCGGACCGGAGTGGATTAGCTCGGGTTCTGATCAGCATCAGTGCTTCTATAGGGTGAGGTAATTAGGAGAAGGAGGGCTAGCAGCTTGAATTGGTTCAATCCCGGGATACATAAATTGGTTAATGAATCCCTCCCTTCCTTCCTTCGTTCCATTCCTTAAACGCAGATCGGTTGTTGAAAATCAATCTTGAAACGGAAACTGGGGTGGGCTTACGCCTATCAATGCCCGCTTCATTTGAAAGCCCCTATCAATGAAACATTGAGGCGGGGTGGGTTGGGGAGAGTAGATAGCCTACATGGTAAATTAGCCCAATAAAGGTGGTGATATTTATTAGTAACCTACATTGCCTATCAAGGTTGTGATTGATAGATAAAAGGATAAAAGTTCGGCTTGTTAATACGTATATAAGAGACGTCTACGTCTTGGGAAATATAGAACAGAACAAAAGGTGGTGTTGGGATTCAAACTTAACAACCAGCCATCTCACCCTTCAATCATTTCTTTTGAGTCTCTCCTTTGCGCCAGTTGCAGAACCTTAGAGGGTGAATAAGATCTTGAGATTGCTAACACCGACCGACTGAATTGCTGGGAATGACCTTCGAGTCCCTAGCAAGCTTTCTGGATGAACTTCCCTCGGGAGAGCTTAGATGGCTGGAGATGGCAAGGCAGCATGAGAGCCAGGTGCCTTAGCTATTACTTTACTGAATCGGAACCGACGGTCGGTAGGGAGAAGCGGATGGATGCTTCTGATTATCGCTGGAGATGCTCACCGAACCACCGGTGGAAGGTCGAATCATAATCCGTATCTAATAGAGAATCCAATATCGCCGGAGGCGGTCTTGGAGAAAGAGTTCATTCTCGCTTTCATACCGCCCGTTCGAAGAAACACATGGAAAAGCATAATAACTCGACTTCGCCTCGATCGAACCGTTCTTCAGTACCCGAGCATTTGGAAGGCATCCATTCTCGTGCTTTGCTCCTATCCTCTTTCGACACCCAGCCCTTCTTTCAGTTCAATCAATCCAACCGCATCCTTGCATTCTTCTCTTTGGTTCCAGCCCCTTGCATCGTAGCCTCTCACTGCCTCTGCTTGTTTGCTTCTTCTGGGAACTTCGGTTGCTAGCGGTCCCATCCATCGGTTTCAGTAGGAGGTGGGATCCGATCCCATCATTCACTTCCCAGCAATCAATGCAAGTAGATCTCTGTGAGTGTCCTTCCCATCCTTTCTCCCGTCGTTCCATCTCAGTCTGTCAACACCCAATCGACCTCCTTCTTTCAGTTGCAGCCTGTTGCTCTGGTCAAGTTGCTCTGTCTTTTGGATTCATCTACGAGCAGAATATGGATTGCCAGTAGCGAAGTAGGAGATGGAAACATGGGAAGTGCAGTCTTAGGTAGGGGTTTGAATATCGACTTGGTGAGCTACCGTCCTTCTCTCAATCGCTTGTCTCCGGCAGGTGGGTTCAATCAGTTAAATCCCAGCCAAGATTCATGTGATCGGTTGATCATTCTACGTCTTTCTTTCCGATCCGTTGCTTCCAGCTTCACCCTGTGATCTAACTGCAAGTGTAGCCATCCTGGCTCCGAAGCTTTCTAAGACTCCCTTGAGTTCCTAAGGTAGCCAGTGCTTCAGTAAACGCTGGTTCTTTCTCCCTTAGCTCCGCACTCTTACAACCAAGCACCGGAACCAGTAAACAACCAATTGGCTCGTCAATGGCTAAGTAAATGGCGCTCGAACCCTCCATCCTGTATCTCTTTTCTAGTCCCTCGATATCTGACCCGTCAACCTTCCTATCTCCTCTGTCTGTTCCATCAGGTTATTTCACTCCGTCTCTGTCCGGTTATTTCGGTCAGTCGAGCTCTCTGACTGGAATTGGGGTTTATTGGTGTGTATTGGTATAAGTTTCCGTCGTAGTCTGTATCTTAAGGTCCCAGCTCTGGAACATCTCAAGATCTAGCCTCCCGGATCTGTCTTTGCTGGTTCTCCCCGCCTCCGCTACCAAGGTATTTGGATGGAAGATTTTATCCACTCACTCGACTGAAAGGCGTATGAAAGCTCCACCCGTTAATACGTATCTAATAAGCTTCATAGAGCTGATGCCCTACCCTGCTGGCTCGCAGCCATTCATTCTGTTGTTTCGCTACGTGTTTCTTCCATGAGAGTGTAGCTTTTAATGGCTTTGACCTTCAATAAATTCCCACTCTTCCAACCCACCTTCGATAGACCAACTTTCTTGCTTGAAGCGGGTCGAATGCAGTTGATTGTTCTCTTCTTAGCGGTGTATTAAGACGATTTATCAATCATTGAGTGATTGGTTGTGGGGGGTATAGTGCACGATCGAATCTTTTATCTTCCCCTCGTCTGACTTGCCACCCTCTCCTCTCTTCACATTCCTCCCTATCGCCTCATTTCGTTAAGTAGTATATAATCTGATTGGTTCTGATGCTTCCAACCCTAGGGATCGGAGCGGGCTCCTGTCGGTCACTCGGATACATTGAACAGAAGAGTACGGGAAAGAAGCTTGCGAAGGAGAGCTTGACGAACCAGTTAACGACCAGGAGCTTTCAACCTTCGACTCTCTGCCGGAGAACCACAAACAAGAAAAGAGCAAAGAATGGAGAAGACATTAGCTAGGGAGCTAACATCTTAGATGGTTCTTTCCTCGATTCAAGCATCCAAACCCACCCCCGCTTCACTCTGTTCCCACCGGTCGTTAATACATAGATAAGAATAATATAATTCCTCTCTCGGTTGGATTGATTTACTTTATTCATCCATCGTGAACTTATCCCGAACCGCTCCAAACACACATATATATGCTTCCTGTCCCTTCTTTTGGCTTCATCTCCCACCTGCCGGATGGATACAACAGATGCTCTACCGACCTACCCGAGTTGATAATTCCATCTCCATCGTTCTCTCGGCCCTAGCAAAGATCAGAGAATTCATTGGATCCGAGCTCTCCCAACGCTCCTGGCGCTTACTTGGGTGACTTCGTTCCGGTACTTTCTTTCTTTTAATTCATTTCTAGACTAATGAATCTCCTTCCATGCGTCTACAACTTCCTAGAGAGCGGTTGACGGGTTTTTCTATATGTCTCAGGCACTTCGAGGTTTTTGATTGATACTTGGAGTTGGGAGCGCGAAGGCTAACTCGCTTTTTATCTCTGCCCTCTGGGCCGACCCCCTTCGAAGTCTCTTTTTCTTCTTCTTTCTCCCCGGGGAGATTCAATCCACCCTTACTCTTTAGTAGCGGGTTACGGAGATGGAATAGCCCTTACTAATTAATAAGCGATCATTTATAGCCCTTACAAAAAGGGGGGAGGAGATTCGACAGCTAGTGGATCGACGGTTTTATCCCCCATTCCATGTATTGACGTTTCGACACTACTACACGAGAAATAGAAGTCAAACCTCTATCACGTAAGGCGGAAAGAGGAGAACTTCCTTCCCGTTCGCCCGAGGAATGGACTATCCACCCGCCGGGGGTTAGGGGGGGCAGGTAGTAGTGTTCGATGTGCTTCCTCGATAGAAGGACGAGTGAACGGTCTCTATTGATTGCACTTTTGTTTTCTACGCTGGTGATGAAGGCAAGGAAGGCACACTTATTCGACTAGACTCCCAACCCATCGGACTTCTCAGCTCGGGTGCCCGCATTATCTGCTCGACCAGAACTCTCTGCTGCATTTCATGGATGTGCCGGTTAAAGAGGTGCGGGAAGTGAGAGGACCGGGGGAGAATACGGGCATCTACCCAACCTGTCTTGACTTGATCAGCTGCTTCGATTCTCATTCCTCCTTTCTTTATTCTCGCGCGAGGCTTAAATACGAATGCCTTTCAATACTGCTACCTGCTCTTCCCCAGGAAGGGATAGAAATGAAATATCCGCCTCCGCCAGCGATTTGATCCGAATAACCCCCTCGAGGCAAGGCATCGAATCCCTCAGCCCATCCACATCAATAGCTCACTACCCACCATAATCGAAATAAGGGGATGAGTCGACTGGCTCCACCGCTGCCAGCCCCTCTCTACACGAGTAGAGTCACCACACTCGTTCAGTTTGATAGCTACAAAGTCACGGTGATGAAGGCTGACAAGCACGAGTGACCGGAACCGGAGTCCTATGAGTGACTCAGACAAGACGAGCAGAGCAGTGGAGACGCGTGACGAAGGTTCGCAGTGTGCAATATAAGGAACGGTGGAGGTGGCGATTCATGGGGTCATTTCCGTAGCTGCATATTGAGCACTTGTTCCTGAGTCGCCCGTACCGGAGCTCGAGAAAAGAACTGTACTTAAACTTTATACTGGCAGCCTCGAGACCTTCACGAGCAGTGGAGACAACGTTTTACACGTTGCCTTCACTACCTGAGCTGACAAGTGTATGAAGTCGAAGCACAAAGTAGATTTCATCAATCTTTTCCACCGCTTCGTAGCCGGAGCAGACACGTGGAGTCCACTTAATTAAAGGGATAACAGTAGAGTACACGCACGGGAAGGACAACTTTACTTTAATTTCATAGGCAGTACTCTGACTCGCTGGCTACACGGAACTGGTCTAGCAAGTTGTTCTCGTCAAGTCTACGACTACCTCGTGAAGCCCATGGAATCAGTTGGTGGTCGAGTGAATTGATGAACGGAACGAGCTATAGATGGAACTCGGTGGAGCCTTCGGAACTCGTCTCGACAAGAACTATATGAGCTGCTTTGCCGGTTGTCGAGGGTCTTTCTAATTCGACATAGAAAGGGGCCTTTGCCATGCAACTTCACGTTGCTCTATCGTCGAGTTGCTGAACATCGCTTTCGTTTAACAAAAGCAAAAGTTGCCGGAGTTAAGCCGGTAGCAGCGTGAACCGGTCATATAGCATACGGGATCGCAAAGCTCTCAAAAACGTGTCAGTCGTTTACAGGGAGATGGACAGCGGGCCCTATCCCCCGCATTGGAACGTGAGCAAGGCTCCATAAAGTATAGTTAAGCTACAGGAAGGCGCAGGTAGTTGGCCTTGTTTTCGCCTACCATGGTATGTGTTGATCCCCTGGGGCAGTTAGCATCCTCACCTCAGCTGGTACTTTTGCTATTAGCTGTTGTGGGTGGTAAGTAAGATCTACACTTCTTGCTAGCTTAATGGGTTTGTGTGTGCAAGGCTGAACTCGTCTTCAAGTGTAGGATGTGGTGCTCCAACAGTGACGGAGTGGGAGTCACATCCGCTGGTCTCGGCCCGGGTATCAACCCCGCCTGTCATGGCAGCATGCGTCTCTTCTTTTGCATATAAGAAAAATAGGGAGTAGCCTGTTATGCGGGCTACAATCTGGATTCCTCCCATAACCAAAGGTTTTTATGCCCGGGCAGGTATGAAAAAAAAGAGTTCGCTTAATCCACCACACCGCGGATGTTGGGCAAGCAAAGGTCCGGACAGATCTGCCTGTTCAATTCATGAGTAGGCTGCCTACTTAACCAAACCGACGGTACGGTGTCGAAATTGGGCGGTTTCGTAGACCCTTTCACGTGTTGATCCCATGGAGCAGTTAGCAGCCTGCTAGTCACTTGAGCTAGTAGGAGCCTGCTAGTAGCTTGAGCTAGTCTTAGGCGTAAGTGAAAAGGTCTACAACTATTCTAACTGAATGGGTTTGTACGAGGCTTGGAAGAAATTCCCAACTCCAACAGCGACGGAGCGGAATGGGCCGGCTCGACCCTAAGCTCCTCCAGCGAGGTTTGACTCTCGTTCCTTAACTCGTCCCTTCGCTTGCTTAGACTCTATTCCTATCCTTGTCATCACTTTTAGTTAGGCTTCGTCCCGTACCTTTCCTTGAGGTTGAGTACCTTCTTTCATCTTATTCCTACTCTCCTTTTAGTCAAGCTTCCCTTCTATCCACTACCTTAACTGACCTTGACTAGTAAGAGTATGTGATGACTCCTTATAGTCACCTATGGTAAAATAAGGTAAACATCACAACTAGTATACTTCAAGGTACCAGTTAGTGCTTTGCTTTTCAATTTGACTGCTGAAGTAGTAAGGCGAGTAGCTTAATCTTATGAAGCTTATTCCGCTTCTTCCTATCCTTATATAGTCTTACTATAGCTTATAGCTTCCTTACCTTCTTCTTAACAAGCTTTCTTCCATTCTTATTCTTAAGATGAATCTTCCTCTCCTTCCTTTGAAGTCGATTACCTTCGTCCCTTTGCTCCACTTCCTTAATGGACCTAGGGACTAAGAAGGTTCCTTGATTCGACAGGTAAAGAAGTAGGAGGCTATTAGTTCATCCTTTAGTTCGTCTCGGGCTTATCACCGGTTCATCCCTCTCCTTTCAGTCTTCGTCCATTCGCTTTCTCTTAATCTTGCCAGCTTGCTTTCTTACCCGAGACAAGTCTTCCGCTTATTGATTAGGGCGAGTGCTTACTCCCTCTCCTTATCGGCTTTATTAGATTAGTCGGTAACCCTACTCTGCAACTTTATTCTATAGGGCCTTTCTTTGTTCCCTCTCCTGACTCCTTATTTTCTCCTTATTAAGTAGCCAAGGGACCAAGAAGGTGCCATGATTCGACAGCCAAAGGAAAGACGGATCTTCTTTCTTCCTTAACTGTGACTGTTGTCGTTTAGTCAGAAATAGTTCCCATATAGTCAGAAGGCTAATCCGACTAAAGCTGGCAGCTAATGCCATTCCATTCGGTCCCAGCTCCTCAAACTCCAGTGCGCGTTAGCGCACTGGAGTTTGAGGAGCTGCTTGCTTTCTTTGTTTGAGGAGCTGGTTCTTGATCATTACCATTCGCCCATCTAATCATGTTAAGAGAACCCTTTTTTTGATATGATGACTTGAAAAGAATCAATAGTTAGGACAAAACTATGGCCATGCAGGAGAGTTTCTGCTTCTGCAAAGGTTGCATCTTTGATCCCTAGAGGAGACCAGTTCAATTCCACATAACAGCACCATTGCCATCTCTTATGACCCCACCATAATCCGAATTCCCAGAGTTGCCTTTCCTACTCCTTCAAAGTTCATCTTGATGTGATTTGAAGAGGAAATTGCCACAAGATTGATATAGATATGTTTGAATTTTCATAAAAAACAGTCAGTCTTGCAATAAGACCTCGTCATGTTCATCCTTACTAACATCCATACAAAAAAGATTTTCTTTTATATGGTCTGGATTTTATCAATCACCTTAACGAAGGAGGTGGACTTCAACCAAGCCAGCCCTTCTTATGAAGTGGCTATGGAGATTTCAAAAGGAAAAGAAAAAGCCATGGTGCTCATATTTGGCTGCTAAGTACCTCTCCAATGGCAAAAATGGATTGACCAACCCACCCCTTAAATATCCTGCATCTGGAAAGGTCTTATTTGGTACAGAGATACTTTCAGGCAGAACTTGGGCTAGACTTTGGTTGGGCAATGGTAAGCTGATTCGCTTCTGGGATGATGTTTGGCCGTGCCACTCTCCTCAGAGATGCATGCCATAATTTATATCAATTCACAGGGTTCTCATGACCTCAAAGTGTTTATATCAATTCACAGGGTTCTCATGACCTCAAAGTGATAGACTACATTCAATATGAAGGACAAAAAATGATTTATCTCCCTATTCAACTGCCCATCCAAGAGCATTTGGCTTCAGAATACTTTTTTTTTTTTTTACAGCATAAATCTTATCTTCAGCCCATAAAACTGAGGATAATCTCATTTGGCAGCTCAATCCTCACGGTAATAATTATGCTAATTCTGCCTAAAAATCTCTTCAGGTGATCAAGAGGGCCCCCTTTTTCAGTAGATGAGATTAGGATGAAAGGTATTATCTCAACGCTTCTTTTCTCTGGCTTGCTATTCAAAATAAAATGTTGGCCCGCAGTAATGTAATCGGGATTTCATCTCCTAAATTCTTTTTTTTCTATGAAAGCCAGAGATGGAAAGTGTTGTTCTAAATTCTGCCTTCTTCCATGAGATCTAGAAGCACTTCTGCAACCTTCTCTCTGTCCATTTTTTTCCCTTTCACCTTTTTTTTTTGAAGCTGAGAATGCCTTAGAAGTTGTCGCTCGATCGAAAGGATATAACACATAGGAAACCTTAGCTTCGCTTACTTTCTGAGGTATAACCTTCGCCACGACATTAGTGGCTTAGCTCTTCGCGCTTCCCGCAGGAACGAGCGGATAGCGAAATGTTGGCTCTGCGATCGACATGTGGACTTACGGACCGGACCAGTGCCTTTCTGTGCTTGAAGGGCACAGGGGCAGACCCCAACCTCTTGATTTCGGTCATGTGCCTTGGTCCCCGAACCTTCCCTAGGATGTTGGGAGGAAGAGGTTGGCTTTGCCAACGCAGTCCGCGCGGTACGGAAGATTGGTCCGCTCCGCAAAGCGGAGCTTTTCGGTTCGCTCCCCCTATGTGGTCGGCCTTCTTACCAGTCTGCCTCCTTTCTCTTGATGGAATATAACAATGCCCGAGCTCCAGCTTTGCTTGCGTTCTTCACCGGCGCTCGCCGGATGTATCACTCATCCCGCTCCTAAGGTAAGGAGTCTTCTGTGTGTTATAATCATTACGGGAATGAATCGCATATTATGGTTGAGAATTGCTCGGGAATTCATTGATAGTGACTTTTAAGGGGGGCTACTCCTCTTTTTTGTCGATCGAGCCGCTCTCCCTCATTCCACTCGTCCAGCCCTCTTCACGAACTTGTACAATCGATGCCACAGAGATAGCCAACTCTATTATCGAACAAATAGGGAAACGAGCGACGATTTGGCACCAGATATCCGGAGGTGTGGAAAGAGCAGCTGTGAGAAGCGGAAAAACCATCAAAAAACGACGATTGTTCGTGGAGGTTTCCACAGAAAGACCCCTTGGTTCTGGCAAA